GATGCTTTTTGACCGATAGCTACATAAATACATATTACATTTTGCCCTTTTTGATTAAGAATCGTATCTGTGGCTACTGCTGTTTTACCAGTCTGCCTGTCCCCAATAATTAATTCTCGCTGACCCCGTCCTATAGGGATCATTGCATCAATAGCAATAAGCCCTGTTTGAAGGGGCTCATATACAGAACGTCTGGAAATAATACCAGGCGCAGGGGATTCAATTAACCTAAATTCAGAAGATGCAATTGGGCCTCTTCCATCAATTGGTTGAGCTAAGGCATTTATAACACGACCTAAATAAGCTTCACTAACAGGTATCTGAGCAATTCTTCCTGTTGCTTTTACAGAACTTCTCTCTTTTATCATCAAACCATCACCCATTAATACAACGCCAACATTTTTGGATTCCAAATTCAGAGCAATACCTTTTGTACCCTCTTCAAATTCTACTAATTCACCTGCCATGACTTCATTAAGACCATAAATACGAGCAATACCATCACCTACTTGAAGTACAGTACCGGTATTCACAATCTTGACTTCTCTATTATATTGTTCAATACGTTCACGGATAATATTACTAATTTCGTCAGCTCGAAAGGTTCCCATAAGTCTTTCTTTATTCTTTTTCAAAAGCAAAGAAAAAAAGGTAGTGCCTAAGTTTAAAACTAAAGTAAAAGTTGAAGGACTAATCAGTTATATTATTTCTGCCATTCTATGTCACCGAGAATGGCAATATTAGCACGGATCGTACGAGAATGTAACTCACTATTTAAAGAACTTTTTATAGTTCCCAGTGCTCTTTGTAAGACTTGTTGCAAAATTCGTTGTCGGACTTGGTTTATTGCTCTTTCTTGTTCAAAACAAAGGCTTTCGTTCTTATTTTTTTCAAATTGTTTCAACTTCTCATAACCAATTTTAATGAGATTTTGTTTTTCTCGTTCCAGATCAGAATATTCATTCTGCCGATACTCATTCGCTTCCTGTTCTACTTTCCGGAAACGAATTTGAGCTTTTTCGAGCTGCTCAATGGCTGCTTTACGTAATTCTTCTGAATTACGAAGAGTGTTCAAAATCCTCTGTTTTCGATTATCTAATAAATCATTTAATGAAAGTAGATTATCTTAGCATGAAATTCAAAACTTTCATGATCTCTTCCCAAACCAAACATGAATCTTTCAATTCATTTGGCTCTCACGCTCAATTATAATTATTTATGAATATTCACATATTCTTTCTTGAATCTAATGAGCCTATCCTCTCTTTTCTGGCTATATTCGACCATATTGAAACTTATAAAAGACCTGAATATATAAAAGGACTCTTCTGACCAGATAAAAATCTATAAATTATTGTCAGCAAAGTTGTTTCTTTATTCGTACTTGTTTTTTCTTTATTTTTTTGAATTCAATTCAAAAAGATTTCATTAAATAAATAAAAAATAAAAAAGCAAATTGAAAATTCAAATTTATCTTTTTTTTTTTAATCCAAAAAATTTCTTTTTTTTTTATACAGTAGGTCGTCAATTCGGCATTGGATAAAAAAGAAGGTAAGGTATGGACCTCTTTTTTTTCCAGTAAATGGTTCAAATATTTTTATCGATATGAGTGTTCTATATCAAAAAAATTCTCAAGTATGCATTTTTCAACCATTTGGATACTAACGTAGTCGTGGCTAACGTAGTAGTAGAAAGAGTACCATTTTGCCTGTACTTCAAGCAGTTTAGCTTTAACCATGTTAAAGATCTCAATTTATTTTGATTGGTTTTGATAGAGAATCAAAGTTATTTCACCAAAAAATAACGAAATGCTATAGTTCTTACATATGATTTCTGATTTTATTCAAAAGTAATTCGTCGAGATCGTACACCCCTTTCCTTTAAAAAAAAGAAAAAAATAAAAGGAAGTGAAGCCGGATAAATCCAACATTTTTTCGAAATAAACAACTCGCACACACTCCCTTTCCAAAAAAAACCAATATACCAATCACTACAATTAGATTTATTAGATTTGTTGCTAAAATATCGGTATTAAACCCGAAACTCCTGGCGAATGGCCAGTGACCCAAGAAAATCAAAGAATCGGTTACATTTTTCATATGTTCTCCTCTTATAGATAGGACTAACAAACAAGAAGGTTCTTTTTCTATCACTTCACTCATCCTTTTTTGATCGATTTCTCTTTTTTTAGGGAATATCTTAATCTCTTTAAAGATTAATTCATTTGAATAATGAATTATCTCTCATCCTTTGAGATCTTTCCTAAATAAAGAAAAAGGAAAAAAGTTTTTTTTATACTAAGCTTTATACTAAGCTAAGAACAGGCGAGTCGATCTGGAAATCTCTCATCCTTAAATCAGTCCTTTATGGGATAAAGGTTCAAAAAATACAAATAATTTTCTATAAATTACTTTATATATATATATAAAGTAAATTCAAAAAATTATTGATATAATTCGAAGAAAAAAAAAGCACAGTTTAAAGTTTTCAAAATACCAAAAAATAGATAATCTAAGTGACTTTTTTTTGCTATTACTAGGATTAAACAAAAGGATTTGCAAATAAAAGCGCTAATGCCACAACTAGTCCATAAATTGTTAAAGCTTCCATAAAAGCTAGACTAAGCAATAAAGTGCCTCGTATTTTACCCTCTGCTTCTGGTTGTCTTGCAATACCTTCTAAAGCTTGACCTGCAGCAGTGCCTTGACCAATCCCAGGTCCAATAGAAGCAAGTCCCACAGCCAATCCAGCAGCAATAACGGAAGCAGCAGAAATCAGTGGATTCATAGTAAGTTCCTCGCACTAAAAAAAGGAAAAGGTTAATGATACAAAAAACCAAAGAATTATTACCTATTTTAAAATAGGTAAATCTATTAGTCGAAATAACTCAAAACTACGATACGAATTGAAATAATTAATATTTATGAATTGTCAGAACTTTTTCGATATTTCCTTTTTCTTTTCTATTTATGATGGAATTTTTTGAATAAAGTCTTAATTTTTCTATACCTTTCCAACCACTCTTTCATTTCAAATTTTTCACTCTTTCTTCGAGATCGTTTAGCTCATCTGTTTTTTTTTTAATACAAAAAAATCACAGACGAAACAGACCATTTATTTTCTAATCTATTTTTTTAGAAATAATTTATTATATTATATATATAAATAATAATAAATAGTGTTATTTAGCTAGTGAACATCTCATATTGCATAAAAAAACTGTTCTTACATAAACAGTCCATATTGAATATGAACTCATTCGAATTCCATAAAAATTCTTCAAAACAAATAAAAAAATGACTGGACTTTTTAAAATTCAATAAAATACTTTTAGCGTAACCTTTTTATTACAAATTAGACTTCAAAAATATCGTCCATCTCCTCTCTCCTATGTTTAAATCGTGCTTTATCTTCCTATATTTTTCTATATACTATATTATTTTCTATATACTATATTATAGTATATTCTATAATTAAATTCTCAAACCAAGCAAACAGATTTTCTTGAATCAAAAAGGAATTAGGATAAGCTAAGCTAAAAAAAAGACTATTTCGACGAATTAATGATGACCCTCCATGGATTCTCCTATATAAGCTGCTGCTAAAGTTGCAAAAATAAGAGCTTGAATACCACTTGTAAATAATCCAAGCAACATGACAGGTATAGGAATTATTAAAGGGACTAAAGAAACAAGAACAACAACTACCAATTCATCAGCTAATATATTTCCAAAAAGTCGAAAACTCAAAGATAAAGGTTTTGTAAAATCTTCTAGAATATTAATTGGTAAAAGGATTGGAGTTGGATTAATATATTTCTCGAAATAACTCAATCCTCTTTTGCTAAGACCCGCATAAAAATATGCTACTGACGTAAGTAAAGCTAAAGCAACCGTAGTATTTATATCATTCGTGGGGGCGGCTAACTCTCCATGAGGTAACTCGATAATTTTCCAAGGGAAAAGAGCACCTGACCAATTAGAAACAAAAATAAATAGGAACATTGTTCCTATAAAGGGAACCCAAGGACCATATTCGTCTCCAATTTGAGTTTTGCTTAAATCTCGAATAAATTCGAGAATATATTCAAAAAAATTCTGACCATCTGTTGGAATGGTTTGTGGATTCCGAACAGCTATGATGACTGACACTAACAAAATTCCAATTACGATCCAAGAAGTGATAAGTACTTGGGCATGGATTTGTAAACCTCCTATTTGCCAATAGAGATGTTGGCCTACTTCTACAGCAGATATCTCAAATAACACATTATATGCTCTAATGGAAGATGATATAACATTCATAAATTTCCTCTGATCGAATTTTGACTGAAAAAAAAAGTTCATTTTTTTTCAATTCACCAACTTGAATATCCTATATTTAGGATACCAAAAAATTTTGATGTATCCTATACAAAAACAAAAAGTTCTTGTATAGGATAGAAAAAAATTGAATGATATCCCATTCTCCTATCAATTGAGAAAAAAAATTCCGATCATCAAGGATTTTTTTCAATTGCTATATGATCGATAATAACATAATCTTGAGCTTCGGTTGTGGACATAAAAGTATCTCTTTCCAGATCATTCTGTATAACATTTATAGGTTGACCAGTATTTTGTCCATAAATTTCCGCAATTGTGTTACGAAGTTCAAACATTTCTTCTGCTTCCGCTTGCATTTCTCTTGGATTTCCACTATTTTTTGTTTTTTTTTTTATGAGAAAAAAAAGAAAAAATAGTGAAAAAAAGAGTAAAAAAATATTTTTTTTTTCATAAAATCATATTTAATGAAATCAGAGAACTTTCTTTTGATAATCATGTTCAACAGAGTAAACATCTTTATTGTATCAAAATTCTCATTCTCTATAAGAATCTCTAAAATCCATGGAAAAGAACAAAGAAAAAGGATAATTTTAATGTGGATATCTATTAGAATTGCCATAAGAATCTCTTGAATTTGCAAAATAATTCTTTGAATTATTTTTTGAATTATTGGTAGATTCTTTATGAATTTATTAGTTATTTTCTATTTTATCTCCTATTTCCTTTTCTTTTATTTTTTTTTTTTAAGCGAGGTGCCTTTAATAATTGTTCCGATGGAACCTTCTACCGGTAATTCACCATGGATACATGACAAAAAAACAATTTTTTGAAATACTTATTTGATTGACTCTGATTCGAATTTTATACTCATTTCATACTCATTATTTTACTTTTTCATATTCATATATTTTTTAATAAAGAATATATTCTTGAATAAAGAAAGGTGAAAATCCATGATTTCTTGTCTTCATTCCTTTTTCTTTTATTTGATACATGGAATAGTTTTATTTAAGAATATTATAATATATTATATAAATTATAATATAGGAGAGATGGCCGAGTGGTTGAAGGCGTAGCATTGGAACTGCTATGTAGGCTTTTGTTTACCGAGGGTTCGAATCCCTCTCTTTCCTTTTTTTTAATTCTTCAATGTTCTTCATTATTAAATCTTCATTAATTATTTAATTTAATGTTATTTATTAAAATAATATGCAAAATATTATTAGAGATAGTACCATTCCAGCAAAAAAAACTTTTTCCTTTTCTTCCTGTATCAAAAAAAAATCGTTCAACAAAGTGATCAAAAATTTATAAAGAAAGGTTTTTTTGAATGAGAAATATTAACCTTGCCTTTTTTTATGTTTCAAATTGGGACAAATCACTGTAAGTTGTCTACGCCTACGAACTAATCGACATCTTTGACAAATTTTACGAACAGATGCTCCAATTTTCATATTTCTTATTTTTTTTTTTGAATTCATTGGGAAAAAATAAAACTCATCTAATCTATATCTATTTTTTATATTTTTTTTATTGAGATGAAAAACTCTTTATTAGGTCCCAGAAAGAGAATTAAGAACCTAATCTGTCTCATCTTGGTTAAACTTTGTGTCTTTGCTATTCCTTTGATCTGTTGATTGAGGGGAATCGTTGCTTATTGGATTTGTGCTTTCTTTTTTTAAGTTTAAGAATGATTCAGGAGAGGCGCTATTCTCCATCGTTTGATGATCATTATGAGTTTGTTCTATCCTAGTCTGCTTTGATAGAGGAGGAAATCGATAAAAAATTCTTCCTTTTTTTGAATCGAATTCGCTTATTTGTATCTTGACTCTATCCCCTAGTAACACACGTATACGATTACGGCGCATATTGCCAGATAGATAACCCAGAACAGTTTGACTATTATGGTGCAAACGTACGTGGAACATGATATCTTTGATCGGTTCCACCACAGTTCCCTCATAAACAAATTGCTCTTTTTCATTGTTATCTTTTCTAGCACTGCCATTTTTTTTCTTTTTTTTCATCTTCTTTGTACTTCTCCTCTCTATGGATATTGTGGATTTATATGGCACTGCCATTTTTTTTCTTTTTTTTCATCTTTTTTCTACCTCCCTTTTTTATGGATATTATGGATTTCTTATATTATTATTATGGATTTCTTATATTATGGATTTCTTATATTATTGATTTCTTATATCATAGATTTCTTTGAGAATCTTTATTATCTTGGTTAGGTCTTAGGTCTTTGCTATTCCTTTGATCTGTTGATTAAGATTAAGGGGAATCGCCGCTTATTGGATTTGTGCTTTCTGTGTTTAAGTTTAAAAATGATTCAGGAAAGGTGGTATTCTCCACCTCTTGATTTAGATTTTTTATCACATCAGAAGAAAAAAATTCTTTATCATAATAATTCTTTATGATGTAACATAATATCTCTCATTTCCAACTCAAATAGATTTTCTATTTTTTTTTCTAAAGCAAAGTTCTTATCTTGTCTTGAAGAATACAAACTTTTTTTCAATCCGGTACCAATAGGTAGAATTCTTGCCAGAACAACATTTTCTTTCAGACCTTTCAACCAATCAATACGACCTCGCAGAGCAGCTTTTGCTAAAACTCGAGCGGTTTCTTGAAAACTTGCTTCAGATATGAAACTTTGAGTATTTAGAGAGGCTCTTGTTATTCCCAACAGGATTGCCCGATAAAAGATTGCTTCATCCAAAGCACGTCCTGCTCGTTCGGCTCGTAATAATCCAATTAATTCTCTAGGTAAAAAGACATTAGACATTCCATTTTCTGAAACCAACACTTTTGATGTTACTTGACGTACAATCATTTCGATATGTCTATTATGGATATGTACCCCCTGAGATCGATAAACCTTTTGGATCTCATTAACCAAAGAAATACGACTTTGGGCTATGGTTAGCTCAGCTCCAATGAAGAAAACCCAAGGTACTCCAAGAATTCTTGATATACGTTGGTTCCAGCCTTCAACTCTCCTTTTTAGGTTTATCAATATTAAATCAATCGAACGTACTTCGAAAAATTTTTCTACTTTTGGAAGACCTTGCGTTATATCGCTAGATCTCGATTTTTCATATAGAAATGTAACCAATACATCTCCTTTATAAAAAATTTCCCCATAATGACCATGAATAGTTGCACCTGAAGTGAGCAAATAGGGCTTAGCTGATCTTATAATTAAGGAATCAAGATTAATAATTACAATTTGACCAGATTTTTTGACATATGATTCGTCTTGAAATAGACACAAATTCTCGCAAATAAATTGTCCAAGATTTATTTTTGTCGATGTCTCTTCCCAACTATCATCTTGAAAGAAAGGGTACCAATTCCAATTGAATGGGTTCAAAAAAAAGCTTATCGGTAGATCCGGATTGTAAATTCTCCTATTCTCATCGATTAAACAATATTCAGCTACTTCAGGTTGAAGTATTCTATATGTATTATAGACTTGAATCAATACTTTGACAGTCTGTTCCAAAAGAGATGGCCTTACGATGACACATGGATCAAACTTAGAATTCTCTATATCTAGTAAAATGATGTTGAGTAGCAAGAAAATCTCTTTCAAATTGTCAAAAAAATCAAACCAATTAGCAAAATAGTTAGAAAAAAAATATTTATTTAATAAGATCTCATTATAAGTTATTAAATTACAAAATATATAAAAATTCATTATTTTAGATACACTAGTACCTAGTGGACCCAAAACAAATATATATAGGAATAGGGGATTCCTTTTTTTTTTCATAGTATTATTATTATTTTGGAATCGATGCATTTGAGAACAATTGGATGATGACAAAATAATAAAAGATTGGTAATCCTTGTTTCGATTTAACAAAGTACCCATAGTTCCTTGATGTTGATTAAATGATTGAATCTTTGTCTTGGAATAAAAAGGATTGATATTGTTACGATCTAATCTATTATCAGCAATACGATCTAAAATATTATCAGGAATGAATCCTGAACTTGCTCTTTCATATCTTTTTCCGATATATGAAGGTTTAATTAACTCAATTTTTATGAAATTGCGAATTAAAAAATTTGTCTTTATCTCAACAAATGAAGCATGAACCTCTTCTTCTATAGAACTATTTTGTTCTTGGTGCCAATTCAATACTAAACAAGTCCGAACTAATTGAATACTTTTGAGACAAATTATTCGAATTGACTTGCTATCTCCATAAAGGAAATAATTGACAACTCTAAGTTGGAGATTGTCTTTTTCTTGCAAGAGATCCTGAGGAAAAAGTGTTGCTAAATCAATCTCATCAGGTATTTCATATGTAATTACAGGTCTAACCGAAACAAAATACTTCTTCTTGATAGGTGTGATCCCTTGAACATAGATCCAATCTTTCCATTTTTGGAATTTTTTAGAATTTTTTTTTCCTGTTTCTCGTGGTATCAAAATCTCGCTGTGCCTGGATATCTTATCTGTTTCCCTCGGAAAATGAATATCTCCGGAAAAGATTTTCAGTTCAATATATTTTCTTGTTTTCTTTACTTGGACTAATCCACCTACCTGGCTTCGTTTATTTAAAGTGAGCCATGTATTTATTCCAATGATACTATTGTTCCGGACCCTTATAGAAGAGGATTTCGGTAAGATATGTACTTCTTCGGGAATGAAAAAAAACTGATCCACTTTCCTTTGGTTTTCCGGGCTCAATTCTTGTCTTTCTTGATCCTCAATTAACATTTGATATTCCGGACTGAATTCTTGTCTTTCTTGATCTTCACTTAACATTTGGTATTCCGGACTGAATTCTTGTCTTTCTTGATCCTCAATTAACATTTGGTATTCTGGACTGAATTCTTGTCTTTCTTGATCCTCAATTAACATTTGATATTCCGGACTCAATTCTTGTCTTTCTTGATCCTCACTTAACATTTGGTATTCCGGACTCAATTCTTGTCTTTCTTGATCCTCAATTAACATTTGGTATTCCGGACTCAATTCTTGTCTTTCTTGATCCTCACTTAACATTTGGTATTCCGGATTCAATTCTTGTCTTTCTTGATCCTCAATTAACATTTGATATTCCGGACTCAATTCTTGTCTTTCTTGATCCTCAATTAATATTTGGTATTCCGGACTGAATTCTTGTCTTTCTTGATCCTCAATTAACATTTGGTATTCCGGACTGAATTCTTGTCTTTCTTGATCCTCAATTAACATTTGGTATTCTGGACTGAATTCTTGTCTTTCTTGATCCTCAATTAACATTTGGTATTTCGGACTCAATTCTTGTCTTTCTTGATCCTCAATTAACATTTGGTATTCCGGACTGAATTCTTGTCTTTCTTGATCCTCAATTAACATTTGGTATTCTGGACTGAATTCTTGTCTTTCTTGATCCTCAATTAACATTTGGTCTTCCAGAAATTCTTTTATTCCTTGATCTTTTATTAACATTTGGTATTCCGGATTCAATTTTTGTTTTTTTTGATACTCAATCAACATTTGATATTTTTGATATTCAATCAAAGTTTGGTATTCCGGGCTAAATTCTTGTATTTCTTCATCCTCAATCAACGTATAGTATTCCGGAAATTGTTTTATTCCTTGATCCTCAAGCAAATCTTCTTTTTTTATGATCGACTCTATCTCTATGATCCCGTATTGAATAATTCCTGAATTGACTCTTCTGTATCGTGTATCATCAAAAAAAGCAAGAATACTATTATTTTGAAGGAAAATACCGTTTATAGGTATTTCCATCGAAATCGCAAAAGAAGATATTAGTTCTTTTTCTTGTTCTTTATCATATTTTAATGGGATAATAAATCGATTTCTTCGCTTTTTCGCCAAGAAATAAGAATTCTCTTGCAAAATAGAAGGATATATGAAATTCGAAAAATTTTTCGATATGATTTGATCAGTCCGTGAATGTTCAACAATTTCCCCTTTATTAGAAGTATCCAACAATTTATATCTTAATTGATTATTAGTTTTTGAGAGGTCAGAAATATATCTTTCTTCAATAGAAAAAGAATCAACATTCATTTGATCTTGATCCTTGTGGACCGAAAAAGACACTCTATCGGATCTCCAAGGACTTCCTGCTAATACCCATAAATGGCTTGTTTTTGGTAATAGATGCACATTACTATATGTATCTTTATATGTATCTTTAGGTTTATGGTAGACATCAGTACTCCAGTGCAGTTCTCCTCCTGATTCCGCAAAAATATGTTTTTGTACTGTCTCTCTCAAAGGAAAAGTAGACATTCCAGTGCGAATCTCAGCAATAACTTGTTCTGATTCTACATATTGATCATTTTGAACTAAAATCAAACTTTTCGAAGGGATACTCATATTATGTATAATATCTCGACTTTCTATAGTTACATAAAAGTCTGTAGAACACAGAAAGGCAGGATGCCCATGACGGGTACGTGTAGGATGAAGCAAATCCTCGTTGAATTTTATTTTTCCCTGAAAAGGAGTTCGTACATATTGGGCAGTACCACCTGTGAATACTCCACCAGTATGAAAAGTTCTTAATGTGAGCTGAATTCCAGGTTCCCCAATCGATTGACCCGCAATAATACCTACAGCTTCTCCTAAATCAACCAAATCACCATGAGTGGGACTCCGACCATAACATAATTGACAGATCCAAGATGTACTTCTGCAAGTGAAAGGACTTCTAATATATATTGATTGTGTTTGAAAGGTTATAAATCGATTGACCAGTCCAATCCCAATATCTTGATTTCGAGTAGCAATGCATCGTAGACCAATATAGATATCATCTGCTAATACACGACCGATTAGTGTTTGGACCAAAAAGGTTTCTGTCATCCCATTTTGAGGACTGACGGAAATACCTTGAATAGTACCACAGTCTCTTTTACGTACAATAATGTGTTGAACTACTTCAACAAGTCTACGAGTAAGATATCCAGCATCTGCTGTTCGTATAGCAGTATCTACAACTCCTTTGCGAGCTCCATAACAAGAAATTATATATTCGGTCAAAGAGAGTCCCTCGTGTAAATTGCTTTGAATGGGTAAATCAATCATTTGTCCTTGAGGATCTGACATTAATCCTCTCATACCCACTAATTGGTGTATCTGAGATGCATTTCCCCTAGCTCCCGAAAAAGACATTAAATAGACTGGATTAGAAGGATCAGTCATCCGAAAGTTTGGATTCATTTCTTGTCTCAAATATTCACTTGTAGCATACCATATTTCAATAGATTGACGTAATTTTTCTACTGCGTGTACATTTCCAAAATAATGGTGTTTCTCCAAAATAGAATTCTGTTGTTCAGCATCTTGAACTAACCAAGGTTTCGATGATATTGTTAAAAGATCATCAATTCCTAATGAGATAGATGTAGTAGTGGCTTGATGGAAACCTAAAGTCTTTAGTTGATCTAGGATATGCGATGTATATGCCATTCCAAAATGAACTATTAATCTGCTAATAAGTCGTTTCATAGCAGTTCCATTTAAGACTCTATTGTAAAAGGCTTGTTCTTTCATAAAAACCTCTTCTATATTCTGCTGAGTAGGATTCGACAATAAACATGAGTGAGTGGTTCGAAGATAGAATTTCTTTTATTTTAGTCTTGATTTCTATTTATGCAGAAATTTAGAAAAAATGATATTAATGAAATTGGAAAAACCCGAATTTCGCTGCCCGGGGCATCACCTAATCTAATTTTTGAGTTTAGATAGTGTATGAATATACCGGATTCGACTAAACCCGGATTTCACTAAACCCTTGTATGGCTTCTTCTATTTCTCGATAAAAAGAAATATGACCAATAGTGGTTCGAATATATATACAACGGATTTCATCTTTTGTACTTCTTATTATTAGATAATGCTCATAAATCTCATGAGAAGTACTCAAAGATTCATATTGAACTTCAATAGGAACTTCGCTTGACCCAACAACACCTTTATCTAAATTCCATCGGAGCCACAAAGGGCTGTCTAAACTGATTCTTTTTTGCCGATAAGCTCCAAGTGCTTCATATGAGCTAGAAAAATAAGGTTCTTTTTTTTTTTTATACTTAAAGTTTTTATTGTCAATTGGTTCATTTTGATAGTTTCTCCAATTAAGTAAATTATACCTATTTGCACAAATTCCTTCACGAATTCCCATGGTTAATACATAGAGTCCGATAAGCATATCTTGAGTTGGTACACAAATAGGATCTCCAATAGCTGGAGATAAAAGATTTATATGAGAAAACATAAGTAAACGAGCTTCTGCTTGAGCCTCCAAAGATAAAGGTAAATGAACAGCCATTTGATCTCCATCAAAGTCTGCATTAAAACCCTTACAAACTAATGGGTGTAAATAAATAGCACGATCCTCTACTAAAATGGGTTGGAAAGCCAATATGCCTAATCTATGCAGAGTGGGTGCTCTATTCAATAATATAGGATGCCCCTCCATAACTTCTTTAAGTGTTTCCCATACAATAGGTTCTTTTTCCCGCTCCTGAATCAGCCTTTTAGCAGTCGCTATGTTAGTAGCGAAATGTTTCCTAATTAGATGGCGGATTAGAAATGCTTGGAAAAGCTCTATTGCCATTTCTCTAGGTAATCCACATTGATATAATGAAAGAGAAGGACCCACAACAATGACAGAACGCCCTGAATAATCAACCCGTCGACCAAGCAAAGTCTCACGAAATCTTCCTTCTTTCCCTCCAAGTATATCTGAAAAAGATTTGTAATCTTTATCTTTAGTAAAACCATCTGACCTCAGTTGTCCGCGGACCCCAATATGAAGAAGTATATCCACAGCTTCTTGTAATAATTTTGCCTGAGAATTTATAACAACAACATCTCTGTCCGAAGATATAAATGAAGATATACTTAATAAATTGCTAAGAAGAATATTCTTCTCAATAACTCTTTTATAGAGCTCATTAATATCCGAACTTATTAGCTTACCCCCTTCTATCTGAATAATGGGTCTCAATTCGGGAGGAAGAACTGGTAATAAGTACAAAACCATCCATTCAGGTTCTATATTTGTTTGAAGAAAACGTTTAGCTAATTCCATACGTCTAACCAAAAAATTCTTTCTTATTTGAATTTTTCTATCTTCCCATTTATCTCCAGTAGGTTTCAGGACTGCTAATCCTTTCCATTCTACTAATGAATTCTCGATAAGAATTCGCAAATCTAAATCAGCTAATTGCTCTCTAATAGCATCAGCTCCTGTCACAATTTCTCGATTTCGAAATTTCTCGAAGCCTCGGGTATTAAAAAAAAGCGGAATGCTGTATTTCCAGGATTGGATTTCATCTTCGAATGAACCTCGTAATCGTAAGAAAGTTGGTTTTTTAGCTGTGGGCCTAGCAAAAGAACAATCGAGATAGGTTCCTAAAGGATTCCCCCCTTTCAAATCGGACGTGAAGGTTTCCTCTCATCCGGCTCAAGTAGTTAAAAAAAAGAAAAAAAAGTTCTTTCTTTTTTTAGATAAAAAATGAAAAAGAACTACTCTTTACTCAAGTTCCCAATTAAAACTAATTTCTCATTAATTCATTCTTATTTTACTTGAATTTGATAAATGAATTGCTTAAAATGAGAATGTCAAATTATTGAGTAGTCTATTTCCCTAATGAATTCTCTTAAAGATTTTTGATTTTTGAATTCATACGGGATTTATTTGTCTATATCTCATTCCATTTAATCTTTTAGGTCCCTAGTCACCTCGACGGTTATGCCTTACTTGAAGCATATATGCGATGGATAAACTTCTGTAACCATACTATATTTGATTGCTTAAGCAAAATCTTTTTCTAAATGGAATGATAAATCTCATGAAAAAAGATTTTCACAAGGTATAACTAGGTTTATCTATTATAGAATCGACCATGGATTAATTCCCCTTTAAATTAGAAGTATAGAATATACCAAAAATTCTAAGTTTCATGTTATTTCTTCCAAAACACATGTCAGAGCTAGGGCATCCCAATAGGATCGAATGGGATGACAGTTTCTCAATTCGAACCTGTCAAATGAGAATTTTGATCAAATCACACACCGCAATATACTAGACTTTTTAATTCCTTAAGGGATTTATCTAAAAGATTTGCGATATAACTAGGACGACCTTTTAAATACCACACATGAGTCACTGCACATGCGAGTTTAATGTACCCCATTTGATATCTTCGTATCCGAGAATTACCAAATTCTACTCCGCATTGTTGACAAAATTTTGGGTTTTCTTTTTCAGCCCCAATCTCTCGATACTTTCCACACCCACAAAATCCACTTTTTATGGGTCCAAAGATTCGTTCGCAAAACAATCCATTTTTTTCTGGTTTATTGCTTTTATAATGAAAAGTCTCATTTTTTGTTACCTCTCCAACTATTTTTTCCCCATTAGGTAGAATTTTGGTCGCCCAAGCCTTTATTTGTTGAGGGGAAACTGGTCCAATTTGAAGTTTTTGATGTTTATACTGGTCAATCATAAAAATTGAAATAATTATTAATTCAGATCACACTTCCTTCCTATGAATCTGGAAGTTCTTTTCAGATACAAGGAAATAATTCAGTTCTAGAGCCAAAGATCGTAGTTCTCGAACGAGTACTCGAAAAGTTTCTGGAAAATCATCCTCAGGGTTAGGTGCTCTTCCTCCAATAAGCATAGTATTTAATATTTCTTTACGAGCTCTAATATGATCAGATTTATAAGTAAGGATTTCTTGTAAAATATGAGCAACACCAAATCCTTCGAGAGCCCAAACTTCCATTTCTCCTACCCGTTGTCCCCCTTGGTTGGCCCTTCCTCTAAGAGGTTGTTGTGTAACAAGTGTGTAAGGCCCAGTAGAACGTCCATGGATTTTATCATCTACTTGATGAATTAATTTTAGGATATAGGACTTTCCTACTAGAATAGGTTGTTCAAAAGGATTTCCTGTTCTTCCATCAAATATTCTGCTTTTTCCAGGGTATTCAGGCTCAAATACCCATGGATTTTTTGTTTGTTTACTAGCTTCATATAATTCAGAAAACACTAGTTTTCTCGAAGCCTCTTGCTCATATCTTTCATCAAAGGGTGTTATTCGATAATGTCTCTTTAGCAAATCCCCTGCTAATCCAAGTGAGCATTCAAATATCTGTCCCACATTCATTCGTGAAGGTACTCCCAAGGGATTGAAGACCATATCAACAGGTGTTCCATTTTGCAAATAGGGCATATCTTGTCTAGACAAAATTTTGGAAATAATACCTTTATTTCCATGTCTTCCAGCTACTTTATCACCTACTTTGATTTGACGTTTCTGTAAAATATATACAGAAACCATCTCTAAAAAATCACTGGAATCGTTCATCTCAATCCATTTCACATCAATAACTAGACCTTTTCCACCTATAGGTAGTCTTAGAGAAGTTTCTTTTGTACTGGATAAATCTATGCCAAGCACAGCCTCTAATAATCTGTCCTCTGGAAACGGTTCATCCTCTCTTGGCGTTAATTTACCTACAAGAATATCACCTGTTTCTACCCAAGATCCCAACATCACAATCCCATTCCTATCCAAATTGCGAAGAAAATGAGTCTCGAGATGGGGTATTCCCTTAGTGATTCTTTCAGGGCCTTGATTTGTCATATAAGTCTTAATTTCATATCTCCGAATAGAAAAAGAAGTAAAAATATCTTCATATATCAGACGTTCACTAATTAGTACTGCATCTTCAGAATTATAACCCTCCCATGGCATATAAGCTACTAATATGTTTTTTCCTAAAGCGAGTTCCCCATCAACTGTAGCGGCACCGTCCGCCAAAATTTGACCTTTTTTAACGCATTTACCTCCCTGAACCCGGGGTTTTTGATGGATCAAAGTTTTTTTGTTGGAACCTTGATACTTAACTAAAGGAATACTTTCAGTATTCCCATTCCTTGAAAAAAGGATCTTTTGACTATCAGTATAAAGGACCTTTCCCTGATGCTCAGCTATAAGTGAAAACCCCGAATCTACAACCGTTTGGCCTTCTAGGCCAGTTCCAACAATACACTTCTCCGACTGAGAAAGCGGAACTGCTTGGCGTTGCATATTAGAACTCATTAAAGCTCGATTGGCGTCATTATGCTCGATAAAAGGAATAAGAGAAGCTCCAATAGAAAAATAGTGGAAGGGAGAAATACTTCTAAGATGAATCTGTTCCCACGCAATAGTTAGGAATTCTTGACGGTATCGAGCAGGAACAACCTCTTCTTCTTGAATACCCTGGTTCAAAGCCAAAGAATTTCCTGCTGCTATCATATAATATTCATCTTTTGTTGGTGATAAATAAACCATCTGTCCTTTTTTTTTTCTTGATTTCTCAGATATTTTATAAAACGGACTTTCTATAGATTCCCAATGACCAATCCGTGCATAAATAGCTAAGGATCCAATAAGTCCAACATTAGTACCTTCAGATGTATCAATTGGACAAATACGTCCATAGTAGCTAGGATGGATATCTCGTATCTGAATACTAGCAGTCCGACTTGTCAGTCCTCTAGGACCCAAAAAACTCCATTTTCGACCATGAGCTACTTGTGCTAATGGATTAGTTTGATCTGAAAGTTGCGATAAGGGGTGAAGACCAAAAAACGATTCATAAGTAGTTTTGAATGAAGTTGAAGTTACCAAAATTTGAGGACTTCGTATCCATTTATTACGAGAAATTGCTACAGATATAGTATTCCGAACTGCCTTTTCTAAAAGAGAGAGAGCCAATCTAAATTGATCCTGTAAAAGATCTCCTACAGAACGAATACGTTTATTCTTCAAGTGATTCATATCATCAAGTGTACCCATTTCCCATTTCATTTCAATCAAATGATCGGCAGCAGCCAATATATCTTTTGGTAACAAAAATATATTGTCCTGAGATATATCGAGATTAAGTCTCCGATTCATATTTCGTCGACCAATCTTTCCTAGTTCGCATTTTTTTTTATAAAATTTTTCTAAAAAGTCCTTTTGTAAGTACTCACATAAGGACTCTGAAGATACAATATCTTTCTGTTCCTTCTCTTCTTTAGAAAAAAACTTTTTGTGAAACTCCAAAAGAGCATTTTCTTTTGAACTAATCTTTTTTAGTTCCTTCTTATCATTTGCGAAAGACAATAAAATCTCAGGGTAACGAACATTATCTAGAATTTCTTTCAGATTCAAACCCATAGCTAATAATAGAACTAGAATCGATATCTTTTGTTTCCTACTCACACGCACCCATATCCTTGCTTTTGTATCCATTTCTAACTTTATCCTTCCTCCGCAATCTGATATTATAGTGGCCGTATAGACAGAAATTCCTTCGCGGTCCAATCTTGAACGATAATAAATACCAGGGTTTTGCAATATTTGATTAATTACAGTTCTATATATTCCATTTATTATAAAAGTTCCTTGGGAAGTCATTAAAGGAATGTTTCCTATAAAAACGGTTTGTTTTTGCATTTTTATACTGGTTTTTCGAATTAATCCCGCGGGTACATATAATCTTGCAGAATATGTAAGTGATTCATAAAAAGCATCTCTTTCTTTTATCAAGGGTTCTACCAATTGATATTTTTCCACAAAAAATAGAAATTCCATATTTTGATCTATATCTTTCATTTTTTTTTCTGGAAACTTATCAAATTCTTCCCTCAAGCCTTTAGTAATAAATCTGCAAAAGCCCTCAAATTGTATCTGATTAAACCCAGGTATTGTTGACATTCCCCTATTTTCATTCCAAATCATCTTAATCTGAAGCTTATTTATTATCGAAAAAAATCCCTTTAGTTGATCATTATTTCTTGACGATCCCTATCTATAGATCAATCTAGTAATGATGGAATTTCTATTCTGTTTGATAAATCACATGAAATTTTAGTGAACTCCATATATGTCCATTACTACTTTTTTATTCTATCCAAATAAAATGAAGGATTTGATTTGGATAAAAATTGATTCATATAGTACGCAATACCTCCGAAATTTTTCGGAGAAATTTTATCACCTTTGGTCCCGAAAGGTAGATATTTGGATTTCTCGATATTTTAGTCGAGAAAATAGAACCCCGGACCCAGTAAGAAATCAATTCGCAACGATATCTCGGAGGGAGCTCATTAATTTGCGAATCCCTCTCTTCCCACTCGGATTCCGACAAAGGGAGTGAATACGATGGGGCCAACTCCTCTGATTGAGTTAGATCCCACTTGAAGTACTGCATCTCAAACCACTTATAATGGCAAGAGTACAATGGGTCCAACTCCTCTGATGGATAAGGATCATCGATTGACGATTTGAAATAGGTAACTATTTTCTTTATTTCTTCTAGTAAATTGAGAACACTTGTTGCAAAAAGAGTTTCTTTTTGCTTATGGTATTCTATGAACCGATCAATCTGGTAAATAAACGGAATAATATGATTTCTTAAAGACCAATTGAAATAATGTTCTAACTCTCGATAAAAGAAAAAGTCCTTATATATAATAGGACTCAACATCTGATTCCTCCTCAGATGATCCTTCATTTGACTCTGACAAAGAGTCCTCATCTGACTTGGAATCAAAGTCTTCTGATGATAAAGAGTCCTCCTCATCTAATTCATCATCATCAGATGATGCTTCATTCCAAGAATTTCTATCTTGATTGGAATTAATTCTTTTTTTTGTAGGAAAAATAAATGTTGATAACGGCTCAACAATATGGTGAATGACGAATTTTTTCAAAAGTTTTTCACTCTTTTCTAAACTCTTGTGGACGAATGACCAGTGGGCCATAATTTGACAAAAAATGTACCATATATTTTATGCCTCCCATAGGATTATGAAATTTTATTTTTTTTGTAAAGAGGTGGAATAGAAATAGAATGATTTTATTTTTAAAAAGGTGGAATAGAATAATGAAGAAAAGAGGTGGAATAGAATAATGAAGAAAAACCGCTTTCATTCCAAAAAAAAAACGTGAGGATTTGCAAGAAGTATAAATTAATGGAATTGAAATGTATTGATAAAATATTCCTGAAACATGATTCTGCTACTTTCTTCCAATTATGGAATCTTTTCTATATAAAATAGAAAAAAATGATAATAATTAAATTTAAAAATGATAATAATTAAATTTAAAGTTCTACATTTCATATTATTCAGAAGAATTTCATACTAGGAACGGAAAAACCGAATCTTTTTGAAATATGAAATAGAAAAAGTGTACATGAAAAAGTGTACATGTAGTAATAGACATATTTGATCTGAACATCAAATGAAGCAACGAGCTCCGATTTACTTTAAATTAAAATAATTATGAAGTAAAAAGAAATTGTACTCTTCTCGTAGACCGATTACATTACATAACTACCTGAATTGAAGGAATTCTTCAATTAAGCTCTTTTCGTTAAATTCTTATCATTATAATTTAGCATAGAATAGTTGATAAATGAATTATCAAATCAAAAAATTATACGCAATCTTAACATAAGAATAGGGAATACTTTTTGGATCAAGTCATAAAAAAATAAAAAATGTGATCAAAAACATGATAAAAATATGATGACAAAAATGATCAAAAAAGAAAGAATAAAGTAAAGTAATATAAAAGTCTATTGACAGTAAAAAAATACATATTATAATTTGAATACTGACTGATGACGAGGTGTGGGCAGATTTGCCCCCATCGTCTAGTGGTTAGGACATCTCTCTTTCAAGGAGGTAGCGGGGATTCGATCTCCCCTGGGGGTAAGATAAAAAGTTGGTAAGGTGATAATTAATCAATAAACCTAAGATTAATTTAATTCTCCCGGGTTTATTAAGAAACATAGGATTAATTCTTCGTTAAACCTAGAATTAATCCTTCCACCCAGGGTCGATGCCCGAGCGGTTAATGGGGACGGACTGTAAATTCGTTGGCGATATGTCTACGCTGGTTCAAATCCAGCTCGGCCCAAAAAAGCTACTCTATGAATATATATGTTATATATGATTTAGTAATATATATTTGATATTTGAGATTTCCTTTTAATTAATATTTAATTAAGGACTTTAAATAAAAGGAAATGTCAAACCATCCATTAAATTAATGAAAAGAGTTCGTGTATTTATATGCATATCGTGTATTTATATGATATGCATATTCTATATGCATTCTTATCAATTTTTCTTTCTAAGAATTGAGATTCATGAAAGTTTTTGAAGTTTCAATCAGTAAATTATTACTGAAATTTCATTTAATAAAGTCTCATTAAAAAAAAAAAAGAGTTTATTGCTCTTAAAGAGCAGATAAATTATCTGTTTTTTTGAATAAAACAATTTGAATAAAACAATAAAAGATTACTAGTAATCTGTCTCACTCTGACTAGAGTCTAATTAATATTAATATGTGAATATATTTTTATTATAAAAAATATTATTTTTAACTTTCGTATAGCATATAGCTGAATGGGATGATATTCATATTACCTTTATGAATATTTATACCATAGACCTTGCTTTGCTGGGATTGTAGTTCAATTGGTTAGAGCACCGCCCTGTCAAGGCGGAAGCTGCGGGTTCGAGTCCCGTCAGTCCCGAACTAGAATCCGAAATATTCATCCATTTTTCTTTTCTTTTTCGTGTAAAAAGGGAGGCAGAAAACAAAATCTCAATTTTAATAATCATTGAAATGATATTTTATTGGAATGAATATCTCTTTTGTTTTCGTTTTGCATTTATTACCCAGATAAATATGGATGCAGAAATCTCATTTTTTTTTGACTACTATCTATTGATTGATAAGATATATATTTCTAATATCCTGATTCTACGAATCAAAAGTTTTACTATATTCATTCAGTCTTTTATTTATACCATCGACCCTCGTCATACTTTTTTTTTTACTGTTCTTGATCAATAAAATGATGCTATTTTACAAGTTTTTATTTTTTTTATAAATAAAAATAAAAAGTTTTATTTTTTTCTTTATTAATAAAGAATAAACTTTGTATAATTACCTTAACAAACAAAGTACTCTTCATATTAAATAAAGTACACCTCTTTTAGTTCCGATTTTTTTTTATACTTAATATTTTGATTCAAGTAGCAGACTTAATTTGGAATATATGCATTCCATTCCAAATCCGAAAAAGGAGAGACTTACTAAAAAAAAGAGAAAATGAAGAAATGAACCTTTTCAGTTAATTTCTTAGAATATTCGATTTTATTATCTTCTCTTTTTACCATCATACTTCTAGTCTTAGTTTGGATATGTGTGTGACTGACCTATAGAATTTCAGTCATTTAAATAAAAATCCTTAATTGCATTAAATTTCAAAATATAAGAAAAATTAAGGATATTAAGATAAGGAAGACAGACAATAGGCAGACAATAAGCTATAAGACACAAAAAGTGGAAAAGGACTAATCCAATCCATTACCAAACTAGTATGGGTAAAAGATCTTCCTATGTTATACTATTTAATTCTCAACAATAAATCGATTTGATAGATCAGATATCCTTTACTCAAAAAAAGGATCCGATTCAATATTATCAGGATGCAAACCATCCTATTGAATTTCATTTATTTAAAGGAGTTCAATATCTCCTTTCTATGGGATTATATCCCGAGTTATTGCGAAAAAAAAAAAAAAAGAAAAATGAGATTATGGAAGTCAATATTCTCGCATTTATTGCTACTGCACTGTTCATTCTAGTTCCTACTGCTTTTTTACTTATTATCTACGTAAAAACAGTCAGCCAAAAGGATTAATTTGACTTAAACTTGAATTAGAAATTCTTATCAATAATTAAAGAAATAAAGAAATAAAAGAAAGTGATTAAAAAAAAGAGAATCCCAAGTGTTAACTAAAACAAACGATCTACTGCGGTAGAATATACTTTTTTCTATCGCAGTAGAGAGTTTTTTATAGATTATCTTGTAAAAGAGAGACAAGCTTTTATTGAATAAAGCTTTGCAAGATCCATTGATGTAAAAAGATCAAAGAAAAAATTGATTGATATAATTCGATTACTCGAATGATTTCTCAAAAAATCTTCCTAATTAAAGTCCACTCCTTCCCCATACTACAAGGGAAAGTGAAAATGTAAAGACTACCATTAAAGCAGCCCAAGCAAAACTGACTAAATCCATGTAATTTGTGTCTCCTTTTTCTATGAAGTAATTATTCCATTATTGATCAATAATAATAATACAATTATTAGTGAAGAGTCAAAATACGATTCTGATTTATAAGGCTATTAATAAACCAATTAAAAAATAGAAAGTGCTTAGCTTAATTTTAGGTAGAATCTCTCGTAGAAAGCCTTAAAAATCTGACATACAAACTCTTTTTTTTTTTTAAGAAATATCTAAATGTATTATCAAGATACATAAATAATACATTATTGTATTGTATACGTTAATAATTTTCTATTTAATCTAAACTTACTGTCTCTCTTTCTATGAGAGAAAGAGGAGCTGTCACTACAAATCTTAAACCTATTCCTTTATTTTTTTAAATTCCACTGGACAAGTTTTTCTATTTTCTCGAACGAGCAATTAGAGAAATCCAGTATCAAGAAAATCTTTGTCTCTAATTATTAATTATAAAGAACAAAAATTTGTCAAATTTTATTAGTAGGATATAGAAAAAGAAATTTTAAATTTCTTGTTGAAAAGGCGACACCCAGATTTGAACTGGGGATAAAGGATTTGCAGTCCCCTGCCTTACCGCTTGGCCATGTCGCCAAATCTAATTCAAAATCGAGAAAAATGATTCAATTCTTTTTTCTTTTTTTTTTTTAATCCTATTTATTTTGCTTATCCCCTTCCAAAAAAAGGGGGGAGGATTTTTGTTTTTTATTGAATTCAATTGAAATAATTAATTCTATTTCAAAACACATACATATTCTTTAAGAACTTCTTTCCTTTATCTATTGAAGAATTCTTCAATCGATTTGAATTGATAAAAAAAGGATTTCCAGTGATAGATCCCAAAATTTAGGTCAAATTGGAACCATTAACTAGAATTTTAATTCTAGTTTTAATTCTAATTATTCTTGATTTCATTTTGGATTTTTTTTATCTTAAATTCTTAAATTTAGTATATTACTATTTTAGTATATTAGTATAAATTACTTGAAAAAGTCAAATTTTTTTCAATTAAGAATTATAATAAAATTCTCATTTATATATAAACCCCAGAATAGAAAAAATTACAAAGATTCTAATGCATTTTCTCTATTATATATAATATCTCTAGTTAGAACGAATTTTGCTTTTATTTTGGACTGCATTGAAAATATTTAATAAAAAAAAATTATGATATAGCGTGACTTAATCTATCTTTGTTGTCAATTACAAAAAAAGATACAATATGCAGATGAATAGATATGAATAGGTAACTATACCCATATATTTTTACAAAATACTATTTGATTAGTATAATCACTTTTGCTAATTATAGAATTTAATACTAATTTAGTAATTATAATATTCTTAGATCATTAGTAATATTAGTAAAAAGATTTTTCTAAAATCTAGTGATAGAAAGAAAAAACAAGATTAAGTTAACACACAAAAAAGACATTTCAAATTCTCTTTTCTATCTTCTATTCTAATAAATAAAATAATTGGATATCTTTTGATTTGTACTTGATTCTTCTTTAAGTACAAAGAAAGATACTATGTTCTATGTTCTATGAAAGTAGACTTATATGAAGTATTTTATGATAGCCTCAAAAAATAAAAAAAAAAATATATATATATATATTATATATATATACTAATATATAAACAACTTCGATCCTGCTTCAAAAATATTGATAAATGGCATCATGGCTAACATTTCAAACTATATTAAAAATATTCTATTCATAATACTGAGAAGGTATTTTCTTTTTTCAAGATCTAAAAAAAATCCGTTGGGCATCTTATGCTTATGTCATAATAGATTCGAACACTTGCCTCGAATCGACTCAATATCATTTGCTATTAGTTTTTAATAGCAAATCGATGGAAATGGGGATGTCACCGATTGGTAATTACCATTGGTAATTACCAATCTGGGTTTCAAATCTTCTGACGAATCTAAGGTTATTTGTGAAGGCAACGTAATTTGTTCCGGTTCGGTTAGGTTCAAAAATTTTCTTGTGATAATAATAGAATTTTTTCCATTGTATAGAATATATAAAAAATTCTATTCTAATTAAAATAGAAAAAGGTTCGATTCCTTATGCTCCCATATATATTTCTTTTATGAAAAAGAAATTGGTTTACATTTTTTTCATATCATTTAAATAAAAATTTCTTAAAGCAGAATTTCAATTAAAAATGAAATTCATTCTAAGAATTTATTTGAATTTGATTTCAATGAAATCAAATAGAAAATCTTAGTAAAATACCATATAATCTTAGTAAAATACCATATTAAAATACCATATTCATTCTTTTTTCCAAACTAGAAAGAAATGTTTAATTTCTCTAACATAATATGTTTATACTTAAATTTCTTTAGCTTTAGTAAGAATTTAGTCTCTTAGATTTTTTTTATTTGTTATATCATTAATTATTTCATAGCATGATGCCTCTTTTTTCAAAGAAATACTAATACTATAAAAGAAATAGTATAGTATATAGTATACTATATACTATAGTATGAGCGTGGGCGGATAGCGGGAATCGAACCCGC